TTTTTTTTTTTATTTATAATAAATATTATTAGAAATGGTTTAGAAAAATGGCTATAGGGAAAAATCTTTTAAAGTTGGATAGGTATATAAAAAATTTATATTTATTTTATTAAATTAATATAATAATTAAATTAAGAAAATTGAATATTAAATAAAATAATATGTTATAATTCATATTATTATTAATTGATTTATTCTTAAAATATTGTATTTATTATGAATATTATAAAAGAAAAAAAAAAGAAATTATTAATTGTTTAATAATTAATATTAATATTCTATAAAATTAAATAATAAATATATATATATATATATACACATACATGTATATATATATATATATACTAAATCTATTTTAAAAAATATTATAATAAAAAAAAAAATTATTATAGTTTAAAAATTTATTAAAAATTTATTTTACATATAAATTTTAGTGTTAATTTTATTATATTTTAATAATATTTTAATAATAAAATTAGTAATTAATATTAAATATTTAAGAAATTAATATTTAGTAATATTAAAATTAATAACAAATTTTGTGCCAGCAGTTGCGGTTATACAAAAATTAAATTAAATTTTATTAGTTAATAATTAGTGAATATTATGTTTAAATAAAATAAAAATATTAAATTATTAAGTGAAATTTTAATTTATTAAAATATTATTTGAAATTTATGAATTTATTAAATTTTATAAAAAACTAGGATTAGATACCCTATTATTAAAATTTAAATTTAAAATATTAAAGTAGTAGGTAATTTTTTATTGAAATTTAAATGAATTGGCGGTATTTTAGTTCATTTAGAGGAATCTGTTTAATAATTGATAATCCACGAATAAATTTACTTAATTTATAATTTTGTATATCGTTGTTTAAAAATATTTTTTTATAAAAATAATATTTAATATTTAATATTTAAAGTTAAATCAGATCAAGATGCAGAGCATAATTAAGAATATAATGGATTACAATAAATTTATTTAATATGGATTATAATTTGGAATAATTATATAAAGGTGGATTTAAATGTAATTTTATTTAATTTAATAAAATGATTAAAAATTAAAATATGTACATATTGCCCGTCGCTTTCATATGTAAATAAATTAATTTATATAAATAAGTTAAATATTAGATAAAAATTGAAATAAGTCGTAACAAAGTAGAGGTACTGGAAAGTGTTTCTAGAAAGACAAATTAAAGCTTAAATAAAAGTATTTCATTTACATTGAAAAGATATTAAAAAATTAATTAATTTGAGGGGTAAAAATTAATGGATTTATTGTTAATAAAAGAAATTTTAAAGATTATATTTAATTATTTTAATGGGGGTTAAAGTATATTAATAGAAATAATTTTTAATTTTATAGAAAATTAGTATTGTAAAAGAATTTTGAAATATATTTTTATTAAATAAAATTTATTAAAAAGTAATTTTAATTTAGTGTATCTTGTGTATCAGAGTTTATTTAAAAAATATTATAATTATAAAATTCTCGAATTTAAAAGAGATAATTAATTATTAAAGTTATTGTGGAATAAATATTTTAAATAATTGATTTGAAATGAAATGTTAATCGTTTTTAAATATATCTAGTTTTTTTAGAAAAAAATTTAATTTTAAATTTAATAAATAATTAAATTATTATTTATTTAATTGTATTTATTAACTTAAATATTTTAAGGGATAAGCTTTAAGATAAATAAATATAATTAATTTAAAATTAAAAATTAAAAATTATATAATTTATATTGTTAAAAATTTATAATTTATTAAAAATAATTTTAATTTATATAAAATTTTATTTAATTTATAATTTTATAGAAAAATAATAATAATAATATAAAATTTGTTATAATGATAAAATTAGTATAAAATTGTAATTTAAATTAATATTGTTAATTAAAATTTAGTTAAATATTTATAAGGAATTCGGCAAAATTTTATATTCACTTGTTTATCAAAAACATGTCTTTTTGAAAATAATTTAAAGTCTAATCTGCCCACTGATAATAATTAAAGGGCTGCAGTATTTTGACTGTACAAAGGTAGCATAATCATTAGTCATTTAATTGATGACTTGTATGAAGGATTGGATGAAATATATACTGTCTCATAAATAATTTATAGAAATTAATTTTTTAATTAAAAAGTTAAAATATTTTAAAAAGACGAGAAGACCCTATAGAGTTTTATTTTTTAATAATTTAAATTTATTTATAAATAGAAATAATTTTTAATTTATTAAAAAATTTTATTGGGGTGATAAAAAAATTAAATTAACTTTTTTTTTTATTAAACATTAATAAGTGAGTATTTGATCCAATAATATTGATTATAAGAAAAAATTACCTTAGGGATAACAGCGTAATTTTTTTTTTTAGTTCATATAAAAAAAAGAGTTTGCGACCTCGATGTTGGATTAAGATAAAATTTAAATGTAGAAGTTTAAAATTTTGATCTGTTCGATCATTAAAATCTTACATGATCTGAGTTCAAACCGGTGTGAGCCAGGTTGGTTTCTATCTTTTAATTTAAAAAAATATTTTAGTACGAAAGGATCAAATATTTAAATTAAATTTAATTTATAAGAATATTATTAAAATAAATAAATTTGTGTTTTATTTATAAGATAATAAATATAATATATATATATATATATATAAAAAATTATAATATTTGATTAAATATTATGCTATTTTGACAGATAAATGTGTTGATTTTAGAAGTCATTTTATATATAAGGTTTAAATTTATATAGATAGTAATATTAATAAAAGATATAATTTTAATTTTTATTGGGTTAATTATTTTAATTATTGGTGTTTTAATTGGTGTGGCTTTTTTAACTTTATTAGAGCGTAAAGTTTTAGGTTATATTCAAATTCGTAAAGGTCCTAATAAATTAGGATTTATAGGAATTTTACAGCCTTTTTCTGATGCTATTAAATTATTTACTAAAGAAGTAATTTATCCTAATTATTCTAATTATGTTATGTATTATTTTTCTCCAGTATTATCTTTTATTATTTCTTTATTAATTTGAATAGTAATTCCTTATTATTTTAATTTAATTACTTTTAATTTAGGGGTATTATTTATTTTAAGTTGTTTAAGATTAGGGGTTTATGGAGTAATAGTAGCTGGTTGATCTTCTAATTCAAATTATTCTTTATTAGGGGGATTACGTTCTGTAGCTCAAACTATTTCTTATGAGGTTAGTTTATCAATAATTTTATTATCAAGAATTCTTATAATTATAAGATTCGATTTAGAAAAATTTAGATTAATACAAAGTAATATGTGGTTTATAATTATTATATTTCCTTTAAGTTTATGTTGAATTAGTTCAATATTAGCTGAAACTAATCGGACTCCATTTGATTTTGCTGAAGGGGAAAGAGAATTAGTTTCGGGGTTTAATGTTGAATATAGAAGTGGGGGGTTTGCTTTAATTTTTTTAGCTGAATATTCTAGAATTTTATTTATAAGTTTTTTATTTGTAATTTTTTACATAGGGGGTTATAATTTAATATTTTTTTTTTATTTAAAATTAATATTTATTTCTTTTTTATTTATTTGAGTTCGAGGCACTTTACCCCGATATCGATATGATAAATTAATATATTTAGCTTGAAGGGGTTATTTACCTGTTTCAATGAATTTTTTATTATTTTTTTTAGGTGTAAAAATTTTTTTAGTTTAGTGAATTATTTTTAGTATAAATTAATAGAATTATAATTCTTTCTTAAGTTTTCAAAACAAATGCTTTAAAACAAGCTCATTAATTAGTTAAAAATTATTTTATCTCAATATTTATTGATTAGTGGATTAAAGAAAAAATATGAAAAATAATAAATTGTTAATAATTGTCCTGTAATGATGTAAGGGCTTTCTACAGGTCGAGCTCCAATTCAAGTTAATAAGATAATAGAAATGATAAATGATCAAAATAATATTTGATTAATAGGATAAAATTGAATTCCTTGAATTTTTTTATTGTATGTAAATGGGAGGATAATTAAAATTATAATAGATATAATTAGTGCGATTACTCCTCCTAATTTATTAGGGATAGAGCGTAAAATTGCGTATGCAAATAAGAAGTATCATTCTGGTTGAATATGTAGAGGAGTTACTAGAGGATTGGCAGGAATAAAATTATCTGGATCTCCTAATAAATATGGATTAATGAGAGATAATATAATTAAAAAAAATAATAAAATTATTACACCTAATAAATCTTTAATTGTAAAAAATGGATGGAATGGAATTTTATCATAATTTCTATTTAATCCTAAAGGGTTGTTAGATCCAGTTTGGTGTAAAAATAATAAATGGATTATAGTTATTATTAAAATAATAAAAGGAAGTAGAAAATGAAATGTATAAAATCGTGTTAATGTTGCATTATCAACTGCAAATCCTCCTCAAATTCAATTAACTAATATTGATCCTAAATATGGGATAGCTGATAATAGGTTAGTAATAACAGTAGCTCCTCAAAATGATATTTGTCCCCATGGTAGAACATATCCTATAAAAGCTGTTGCTATTAATAAAAATAAAATTATTACACCAATTATTCAAGTTTGTATTAATTTATAGGATTCATAATAAATTCCTCGTCCAATGTGGAGGTAAATACAAATAAAGAAAAATGATGCTCCATTGGCATGTAGTGTACGGATTATTCAACCATAATTTACGTTTCGGCAAATGTAATTTACTCTATAAAAAGCTAATTCAATATTAGCTGTATAATATATAGTTAAAAATAGTCCTGTTAAAATTTGAGTAATTAAACAAAAAGCTAATAATGATCCAAAGTTTCATCAATAAGAAATATTTGAGGGGAGGGGTATATCAATAAAAGTATTGTTAATAATTTTAAAAATAGGGTTATTTTTTCGTAATATAATAAATTTATTGTTTGTCATTATATTATAATATTATTAAATAATAATAATAATTATGATTTAGATCGTAAAGGTCCATAAAAAATATTAGTAATTTTTACTACAGCTACTAATGTAATAAATAAATATGTTATTAATAAAATTATTATTATAAATGTTTGATTGTTATAAAGTTTATTTAAATTAATTTTATTAAAATTATTTATAATTAAATAATTTATATTTATTGAGTTTATATCTGAATTAAAAGTGAAATTTATTCAAGTTAAATTTTTATTTATAATAATTCTAATTAAAATAAATAAGTATATGATTAGTAAAATAAAAATTACTTTTATATTAAAATGAGGTTTAAATAATTCATTTGATGCAATTCTAGATACGTAAATAAATATAACTAATAAACCTCCGATAAAGACTAAAAATAAAATATATGAGAATCAATAAGTTTTAATAAATATTCCTGTTAATAAACAAATAAGTATTGTTTGAATTAAAATTATTAATCCTATTGAAAGAGGATTATTTAAAAAAATTATAAATAAAGAAATTATTATAATTATAATTGATAAAAATAATTTTATAATTTCAATCAAAGAATAGTTTAATAAAAATAATAATTTTGGAGATTATAGATAAAGAAATTCTTTTTTTTTGAAGTTTTTAAAGTATAATACTTAATTTTGATTTACAAGACCAATGTTTTTTTAAACTATAAAAACATTAATGATAAAGATTATATGGTCAGTTTTTATTGTGATTTATATTATTGGAAATTTAATTTTTGTTTTAAAATATAAACATTTATTAATTGTTTTATTAAGTTTAGAATTTATTGTTTTAAGAATTTTTTTTTTTTTATTAATTTATTTAAGATTTATTGAATGTGAATTGTATATATTAATAGTATTTTTAGTATTTTCAGTTTGTGAGGGTGCTTTAGGTTTATCTATTTTAGTTTCCATAATTCGAACACATGGAAATGATTATTTTCAGAGTTTTAACTTATTGTTTTAATATATATATATATATAAATAAATAATGATAAAATTTTTATTAATAATAATATTTTTAATTCCTTGTTGTTTTATAAAAAATATATTTTGAATGGTTCAAATAATGTTATTTTTGGTAATGTTTATATTTATAAATTTAACAGTTAGTTTAAATATATTTTGTAATATCAGTTATATAATTTCTTGTGATATTTTGTCTTATGGTTTAATTTTATTAAGAATTTGAATTTGTATTTTAATAATTATGGCTAGAGAAAATTTATTTAAATTAAAATATTTTAGTAGTTTTTTTTTATTTAATATTATTTTTTTATTAATTATATTATTTATAACTTTTAGAGTGATAAATATATTTATATTTTATTTTTTTTTTGAGGGGAGATTAATTCCTACTTTAATATTAATTGTTGGATGGGGGTATCAACCTGAACGTATTATGGCTGGTATATATTTACTATTTTATACTTTATTTGTTTCTTTACCTTTATTAATGGGTATTTTTTATTTATTTAAAGAAATAAATAGAATAATAATTTATTTTTTAAAGTTTATTAGTTTGAATAATTATTTATTATATTTTTCTATAATTATAGCATTTTTAGTGAAAATACCAATATATTTTGTTCATTTATGACTTCCTAAAGCTCATGTTGAGGCTCCTGTATCAGGGTCAATAATTTTAGCGGGAATTATATTAAAGTTAGGGGGTTATGGTTTATTACGATTTATAATTTTTTTAGAAAAAATTAATTTAAAATTAAATTATATTATAATTGTAATTAGATTAATAGGTGGTTTATATATTAGATTAAAATGTTTTTGTCAAGTTGATATTAAGTCTTTAATTGCTTATTCTTCAGTGGCTCATATAAGAATTGTTATTAATGGGATTATAGTAATAAATTATTGAGGATTTTATGGTTCTTATATTATAATAATTGGGCATGGTTTGTGTTCTTCAGGTATATTTTGTTTAGCTAATATTTTGTATGAGCGACTACATAGACGAAGATTATTTATTAATAAGGGGATAATAAATTTTATACCTTCAATAAGATTATGATGATTTTTATTAATTTCTTCTAATATAGCAGCACCTCCTAGATTAAATTTGATAGGGGAAATTAGATTAATTAATAGAGTGTTGAGATGATCTTGAGTTTCTATAATTTTAATAATATTAATTTCTTTTTTTAGAGCGGGATATAGATTATATTTATATTCTTATGTTCAGCATGGTAATATATATTCAGGTATATATAGATATTATACAGGTGTATCACGTGAATATTTATTATTATTATTACATTGGTTTCCTTTAAATATTTTAATTTTAAAAATTGATTATAGAATAATTTGATTTTATTTAAATAATTTATTTAAAATATTGATTTGTGGAATCAAAAATATGAATTTTATTCATTTTAAATTATTAATAATTTGAAATATTCTATTTGTTTTGTTTATTTTTTTTTTTTATTTTTTTTAAGTATAATTTTTTTTTTTTTTTTTATATATTTTATTATAAATAATATAGTTCTTTTTTTAGAGTGGGAGATTATTTCATTTAATTCAATTGGGGTGGTAATATCTATTTTATTAGATTGAATATCTTTATTGTTTATGATATTTGTTTTATTAATTTCTTCTGTAGTTATTTTTTATAGAAAAAGATATATATCTTCAGAATTAAATTTAAATCGATTTATTATTTTAGTTTTATTATTTGTAATATCTATAATGTTTTTAATTATTAGTCCTAATATTATTAGAATTTTATTAGGGTGGGATGGATTAGGTTTAGTATCTTATTTATTAGTTATTTATTATCAAAATTTTAAATCCTATAATGCGGGGATGTTAACTGCTTTATCAAATCGAATTGGAGATGTTTTTATTTTAATTGTAATTTCTTGAATATTGAATTATGGGAGATGAAATTACTTATTTTATTTAGAATTTATGAAAAATGATTGATCTATAAAAATGATTAGATTTATAATTATTTTAGCGGCTATAACTAAAAGAGCTCAAATTCCTTTTAGATCTTGGTTACCAGCTGCAATAGCCGCTCCTACCCCAGTTTCGGCGTTAGTTCATTCTTCTACTTTAGTAACGGCTGGTGTATATTTATTAATTCGTTTTAATTTATTATTAGAGAATACTTTTTTTTTTAAAATTTTATTATTATTATCAGGTTTAACTATATTTATATCTGGAATTAGAGCTAATTATGAATATGATTTAAAAAAGATTATTGCTTTATCTACTTTAAGTCAATTAGGTTTAATAATAAGAATTTTAAGAATAGGTTTGCCTGATTTAGCTTTTTTTCATTTATTAACACATGCTATATTTAAAGCTTTATTATTTATATGTGCTGGTATTATTATTCATATAATAGGAGATATACAAGATATTCGTTATATAGGGGGGATTAGAAAAATTATTCCTTTAACTTCTTTATGTTTAAATATTTCTAATATGGCGTTATGTGGAATTCCTTTTTTAGCTGGATTTTATTCAAAGGATTTAATTTTAGAGATGGTAAGTTGTAGAAATTTAAATTGGTTGATTTTTTTATTATATTATATTTCTACAGGATTAACTATGTTTTATACTATTCGTTTAATTATATATTTAATATTAAATGAATTTAATTTGATAGTAATTTATAATTTATATGAAGAAGATTATATTATGTTAAAAAGTATATTTGTTTTATTAATAATAAGAGTAGTAAGAGGGAGAATATTAAGTTGATTAATTTTTTCATATCCTTATATAATTTATTTACCTTTTAATTTAAAAATAATAGTTATTTATGTTAGATTGTTTGGGATAATTTTAGGAATTTTAATTAGAAATATAAATATTTATTCTTTAAATAAATTTATTTTAACTTATAATTTAAGAAATTTTTTATGTTTAATATGATTTATACCTAATTTATCTACATATGGGGTTAGATATTTTTTTTTAAATTATAGACAAAATTTATTAAAAAATATTGATATAGGTTGAAGAGAAATTTATAGAGGGGTAGGTTTATTTAATATTTTAAAAAAATATTCTAAATTTTATAATTTTTATCAAATAAATGATTTAAAAATTTATTTATTTAGATTTGTTATTTGAATTATAATTTTAATATTATTTTTAATATTTTTATAATATATATATATATATATATATATATATATATATATAATTTAAATAGCTTATAAAATAGAGTGTAATATTGAAGCTATTAAGGAAATATTAAAATATTTTTAAATAAAATAAAATTATTAAATTTATAAAAAATATTTATTTTATTTTTACAATGAAAATGTAAAGTTTTATTTATTAAACTATTATAAAATAAAGAAATATTAATGGAATTTAACCACTAAAAATTAAGTTAGCAGCTTAATTTTAATAAATTTATATTTCATTATTAATTTCAAAATTTAATTGGAATGTATAATTCAATTTTATCATTAACAGTGATATACCTCTTTTTGGTTTCAATTAATTATTTATTTTATAAATAAGGAGTAAATAAAACTCTTCTTTTAAGTCGAAATTAAATGCAATTTTGCTTCTTATTTTTTTTTAAAAAAAAAATAAGATAAATTGAGTATACAATATTTTTTGAATGCAAATCAAATGTTTTATTAATAAACTATAATCCTTAAAATAAAATTTTTTATTAGTTTGTTCAGTTTAATATATTTTGATTTCATTCATGGTATAATCCTAAAATTAAGATCAATAAAAATAATATTCTAATTTTAGTTCATAATTTAAAATTTACTAATTTAAATAAGGGAATAATAGGGAAAATTAGAGCAATTTCAACATCAAAAATTAGAAAAATAACTGTAATTAAGAAGAAATGTAATGAAAATGGAATACGAGCAGAAGATTTAGGGTCAAATCCACATTCAAATGGTGAAGATTTTTCTCGATCATAGAATGATTTTTTAGATAAAATAATAGATAAAAATATTATAATATTAGAAATAATAAAAATTATAAAAAATATATATATTGTTAAAATAATTATTTATATTAAAAATTTTTAATCTTTTTGATTGGAAGTCAAATATACTAAATATATTATATAAATAATTAATTTCCTCATCAATAAATAGAAATATAAAGAAATAATCAAACAACATCTACAAAATGTCAATATCATGCTGCTGCTTCAAACCCGAAGTGATGATTATTAGAGAAATGATTATAAATATGTCGTAAAAAACAAATAGATAAAAATAATGTTCCAATAATAACGTGTAATCCATGGAATCCTGTTGCTATAAAAAAAGTTGAACCATAAATTCTATCAGCAATTGAAAAAGGTGCTTCAAAATATTCATAAGCTTGAAGAATAGTGAAGTAAATTCCTAAAATAATAGTAATAAATAATCCTTGACTTATTTGAGTGTTATTATTTTCTATTAAAGCGTGATGGGCTCATGTTACGGAAATTCCAGAACTAATTAAAATAATAGTATTAAGAAGAGGAATTTGAAAAGGATTAAAGGGTGTAATTCTTATAGGGGGCCATAATGCTCCAATTTCAATATTTGGGGATAGTCTTCTATGGAAAAATGCTCAAAAAAATGATAAAAAAAAGAAAATTTCTGAGACAATAAATAAAATTATACCTCATCGAAGTCCTTTTGTGACTAAAATAGTATGTTTCCCTTGAAATGTACCTTCTCGACAAATATCTCGTCATCATTGATATATTGTTAAAATGATAATGATATATCCTAAAATAAGTAAATAAATATTAAAATTATGAAATCATTTAATTATACCTGTTACTAAAGTTATTACTCCAATTGCTCCTGTTAAAGGTCAAGGTCTAAAATCAACTAAATGAAATGGGTGATTGTGGGTAATTTTCATTAATTTACTTCTCTAGAATATAAAGTTCTTAAAATAGCAATAACATAAGATTGGATAATAGCAACAGCTGATTCTAAAATTAATAAGAGAATTTGAAAAAAAACTATTAATGTGATTAAATAAAAGTTTATATTAGGTCCAGTTCTTCTTAATAGGGTTATTAATAAATGACCTGCGATTATATTAGCAGTTAATCGAACTGCTAAAGTTCCTGGTCGGATAATATTACTAATTGTTTCAATTAAAACTATAAATGGTATTAAGATAGGGGGAGTACCTTGAGGAATTATATGAATAAATATATGATTTGTATTGTTTAATCATCCATAAATTATAAATCTTAATCATAACGGTAAAGAAATAGATAAAGATAAAGTAAGATGACTTGTTCTTGTAAAAATATAGGGGAATAAGCCTAAAAAATTATTAAATAAAATAAATGAAAATATTGAAATAAAAATAAATGTAGATCCTTGAAAATAGTTATTTTTTAATAAAGTTTTAAATTCATTATGTAATTTTAATAAAATAAAATTTCAAAATAAAATATGACGATTAGGTAATAATCAAAATGAATAGGGGATAAAAAAAATACCTAAAATTGTTCTTAATCAATTTAAAGATAGATTAAATAAATTTGTTGAAGGATCAAAAATTGAAAATAAATTACTTATCATTTTCAATAAAGATTTTTTATTTTTAAGTTAAATTTTAAATTATTTTTATTAGAATTAATATTATAAGAATAATAATTTATAATATTAAAAAAAATAAAAATAATAATAAAAAGAAAAAAAGAAATTAATCAGTTAATTGGTATTATTTGAGGGATAAAAGAATATTATATTTAAATAATAATTTAAATTTGACATATTTATGTTATATAATAATTTAACTAATTCTTTTTTGCATGTGAAGCGAGTAATAATTGATTTTTTTTTTTAAAATATTTATCATTAAAAGTAATTGCTAATTTACTATAAATTGGTTTAAGAGACCAGTACTTGCTTTCAGTCATTTAATGAAGAATAATTATTAATTCAATTAATAAAGTTTTTAATTGAGATTCTTTCAATTACGATTGGTATGAAACTATGATTAGTCCCACAAATTTCAGAGCATTGGCCATAATAAATTCCTGGTCGATTAATAAAAAAGTTAGTTTGGTTGAGACGACCAGGATTAGCATCAATTTTTACCCCTAAGGATGGAATAGTTCACGAATGAATAACATCAGTTGCTGTTACTATAATTCGAATTTGGTTATTTATAGGTAAAATAATACGATTATCAACGTCTAGTAAACGAAAATTATTTGATTGTATATTATTAGGTTGAATTATATAAGAATCAAATTCAATATTATGAAAATCTGAATATTCATAACTTCAATATCATTGATGTCCAATTGATTTTAAGGTAATTAATGGATTATTTAATTCATCTAAAAGATATAATAATCGTAAAGATGGGAGAGCAATAAAAATTAAAGTAATTGCTGGTAGAATAGTTCAAATTAATTCAATTATTTGTCCTTCTAATAAAAATCGATTAATATATTTATTGTATAAAAGACTAATTATTAAATAACCAACTAAAATTGTAATTATAATAAGAATAATTAAAGTATGATCATGGAAAAAAATAATTTGTTCTATAAGAGGAGATGCTCTATTTTGTAAATTTAAATTTGATCATGTTGCAATTTCTAAAAAAAGGATAAATCCTTTATAAATGGGGTTTAAATCCATTACATATAATCTGCCATATTAGAAATTACTTAAAATAGGAAGTTCATTATATGAATGTTCTGCCGGAGGAAGATTTTGGTATCATTCAATTGATGTTCTTAAATTTAAAGGGAATAAAGCAATTCGTTGGTTAATTATAGAATCTCAAATAATAATTAATATAAATATAACTGCTAATAAAGAAATGTATGAACCTAAGGAAGAAATAATATTTCATGAAATGTAAGAATCAGGATAATCAGAATAACGCCGAGGTATTCCAGCTAAGCCTAAAAAATGTTGAGGAAAAAAAGTTAAATTTACCCCAATAAATATAATAAAAAATTGAATTTTCAGTAAAAATGGATTTAATGATAATCCTGTAAATAGTGGGTATCAATGAATAAATCCTCCTATAATGGCAAATACGGCTCCTATTGACAATACATAATGAAAATGAGCTACAACATAATAAGTATCATGTAAAGTAATATCAATAGATGAATTTGATAAAATTACTCCAGTTAATCCACCTACTGTAAATAAAAATACAAATCCTAATCTTCATAAAATTGAAGGTGAATAATTAATTTGTGTACCATGAAGAGTTGCTAACCAACTAAAAATTTTAATTCCTGTAGGAACTGCAATAATTATAGTTGCTGATGTAAAATAAGCTCGAGTGTCAATATCTATTCCAACAGTAAATATATGATGGGCTCATACAATAAAACCTAATAATCCAATGGCTAATATAGCATAAATTATTCCTAAACATCCAAAAGTTTCCTTTTTCCCTCTTTCTTGAGAAATAATATGAGAAATTATACCAAATCCTGGTAGAATTAAAATATAAACTTCAGGATGGCCAAAAAATCAAAATAAATGTTGGTAAAGAATTGGATCTCCTCCTCCGGCAGGGTCAAAAAAAGATGTATTAAGATTTCGATCTGTTAAGAGTATAGTGATAGCTCCAGCTAAAACTGGGAGAGACAGTAAAAGTAAGAAAGCTGTAATTCCTACAGCTCAAACAAATAAAGGTATTTGATCAAATGATAGTCTATTTAATCGTATATTAATAATTGTAGTAATAAAATTAATAGCGCCTAGAATTGAGGAAATTCCTGCTAGATGAAGGGAAAAAATAGCAAGATCAACTGATCTACCTCTATGAGCAATATTAGATGAGAGTGGGGGGTAAACTGTTCATCCAGTTCCTGCTCCATTTTCTACAATTCTACTTGAGACGAGGAGTGTTAATGAGGGGGGTAATAATCAAAATCTTATATTATTTATTCGAGGGAAAGCTATATCAGGGGCTCCAAGTATTAATGGTACTAATCAATTACCAAATCCTCCAATTATAATAGGTATTACTATGAAGAAAATTATAATAAAAGCATGAGCAGTTACAATGGTATTATAAATTTGATCATTCCCAATGAGGGATCCAGGATTACCTAATTCTGCTCGGATTAATAAACTAAGAGAAGTTCCAAGTATCCCTGCTCAAATACCAAAAATAAAATATAATGTTCCAATATCTTTATGATTTGTAGAATAAAGTCATTTTCGCTTTAATAAAATGGCTGAGATTATAAGCGATAAATTGTAAATTTATTAACAAGAAATTTTCTTTTTTATTAATTAAGCTTTATATTCACTTAGTGATTTAAAATTGCAAATTTTAAGGGGTAAAATTTACTAAGGCTTAAAGATTAATTGATTTCTTTATAAACAATTTTGAAGATTATTAGTTTTTTTAACTTAAAACCTTATAAAAAAACTAATGTTCTAAAAATTATTCTTGATAATGATAGAAAAGAAAAAATATTAATTAATGAAAATTTATTATTTTTAATATATATATTATATCATTTTATTTTTAAATAATTAAATATAAATGAAGAATAAATAATACGAATATAAAAAAATAATACAATTAATCTTGTTATAATTATAATAAAAATTAAAAATAAAAAATTATTATTAATTAGAAAATTAATAATAATTCATTTGGGGAAGAATCCAATAAAAGGAGGTAATCCTCCTAAAGATAAAAAATTAATTATTAAATTAATTTTAATTAAAGAATTAATATTATTAATAAATAATTGATTAATAAAAAATATATTTATTATATTAAAAAAAAAACATATAATTCTAATTATAAGTGTATAAATAAAAAAAAATAAAATTCATAAATTTTCTCTAATTATAATAGATGAAATTATTCATCCTAAATTATTAATTGAAGAGAAAGCTATTAATTTTCGTAAAGATGTTTGATTTAACCCCCCTAATGCTCCAATAATAACATTTAAAATAATAATAATAAAAATGAAATTTTTATTTAAATAATAAGATAAAATAATTATAGGGGAAATTTTTTGTCAGCTTATTAAAATAAAATTATTAAATCAAGATAATCCTTCAATAATATTAGGGAATCAAAAATGAAAGGGAGCTGAACCTATTTTTATTAATATTGAAGAATTAATTATAATGGAAATAAAAAAATTTATTTCAAAATTATTCATTTTAATTAAATTTAATAAAATAGAAAATAAGAAATTAATTGATGCGATAGATTGAATTAAGAAATATTTTAAAGATGCTTCTGATGCGAGGAGATTATTAGAATTAGAAATTAGGGGGATAAATCTTAAAAGATTAATTTCTAATCCAATTCAACATCCTAATCAAGAATTAGCTGAGATGGTAATTAAAGTACTAAAAATTATAATAAAAAAAAAAAATATTTTAGAAGAATTAAATGAAAAATAAATTTAAAAATAAATTAATTATGAAATACAAATTCATTAGGGGTAATATAATTATATTTTAGTGTAGGATGCACAATAATTTTTGATATTATAAGATTTAGTTTAATTCTAAAAAATATAATAAAGGTAAATATAATTTACTTAATTTATCCTATCAGAATAATCCTTTAATCAGGCACTTTATTTTTTTTTTAAAAAAAAGGAATTTCCTTTATATTTGAGGTATGAACCCAAAAGCTTGCTTAGCTTATTTTTAA